AGAGCCCAAACTTCCATTTCTCCTACTCGCTGCCCCCCTTGTTTGGCCCTACCTCTAAGGGGTTGTTGTGTAACAAGTGCGTAATGCCCACTGGAACGTCCATGGATTTTATCATCAACTTGATGAATTAATTTTAGGATATAGGACTTTCCCATTAGAACAGGTTGTTCAAAAGGATCTCCTGTTCTTCCATCAAATATTCTGCTTTTTCCCGGATATTCGGGTTCAAATACCCATGGATTTTTTGTTTGCTTACTGGCTTCATATAATTCAGAAAAAACAAGTTTTCTTGAGGCCTCTTGCTCATATCTCTCATCAAAGGGTGCTATTCTATAATGTCTCTTTAACAGATCCCCCGCTAACCCGAGTGAACATTCAAATATCTGTCCCACATTCATTCGTGAGGGGACTCCCAATGGGTTGAATACCATATCAACGGGCGTTCCATCTTGCAAATAGGGCATATCTTGTCTAGACAAAATTTTCGAAATTATACCTTTATTCCCATGCCTTCCAGCTACTTTATCCCCCACTTTGATTTCACGTTTATGTGAAATATATACACGAATCCTTTCTTGATTATAATTGGAACCCCCCTTTCTACGGATCCATTTCACATCAATAACTCGGCCCCTTCCACCTATAGGTAGTCTTAGCGAAGTTTCTTTTGAAGTGGATACCTGAATGCCAAGTATAGCTCGTAATAATCTATCCTCTGGGGCATATGATGATTCATTCGCTGTCTGAGGTGTTAATTTACCTACTAAGATATCACCTGTTTCTATCCAAGATCCCAGCATAACAATTCCATTTCTGTCTAAATTTCGGAGTAAATGAGCCTCTAAATGCGGAATCTCCTTAGTTATTCTTTCAGGACCTTGGCTTGTTACATGAGTCTGAATTTCATATTTCCGGATGTGAAAAGAAGTATAAATATCTTCATAAATCAGACGTTCACTAATTAGTACTGCGTCTTCAAAATTGTAACCTTCCCATGGCATATAAGCTACTAATACATTTTTTCCTAAAGCGAGTTCCCCACCAGCTGTGGCCGCACCACCCGCTAGAATTTGTCCCTTTTTAATATATTTACCCCGCCGAACCTGAGTTTTTTGATGCATAAAAGTATTCTTGTTGGAACGTTGATACATAACTAATGGAATGCTTAGAGTATCCCCATTACTTGAGAAAACGATCTTGTGAGTATCAGTATAAATGATTTTTCCCTTGTGTTCGGCTATAGCTGAAATACCCGAATCTAGAGCCGTTTGGCCTTCCAACCCAGTTCCAACAATGCACTTTTCGGAACGAGAAAGGGGAACTGCTTGGCGCTGCATATTAGAACTCATTAAAGCTCGATTCGCATCATTATGCTCGATAAAAGGAATGAGGGAAGCTCCAATAGAAAAATATTGGAAAGGAAAAATGCTTCTAAGATGAATCTCTTCCCATGCAATAGTCAGGAATTCTTGACGATATCGAGCCGGAACAACCTGTTGTTCTTGAATACCCCGATTCAAGGCCAAAGAATTTCCTGCTGCTACCATATAATATTCATCTCTATTTGGTGATAAATAAACCATCTGTGCCTCTTTTGATCTCTCAGATAATTCATAAAAAGGACTCTCTATAGATCCCCAATAACCAACCTTAACATGAGTAGCTAATGATCCAATAAGTCCAACATTGATTCCTTCGGACGTGTCAATTGGGCAAATACGTCCATAGTGACTCGGGTGGATATCTCGTATCCGAAAACTAGCAGTTCGCCCCGTCAATCCCCCAGGACCCAAATAACTCCATTTTCGCCCATGAACAATTTGTGTCAACGGATTAGTTCGATCCAAAACTTGAGATAAAGGGTGTAGGCCAAAAAACGATTCATAAGTAGTTGTTAATGAAGTTGAAGTTACCAAATTTTGAGGAGTCGGTATCAATTTATGCCTGATTGCTCCACATATAGTTCCTCGAACCGCATTTTCTAAACGAACAAGAGCCAATCCGAATTGATCCTGTAATAGATCTGCGACAGAACGAATACGTTTATTTTTCAAGTGATTCATATCGTCAAGTATACCCATTCCAAATTTCATTTCAATCAAATGATCCACAGCAGCCAATAGATCTTGTGGTAACAAAAATGTATTGTTTTGGGGTATATCAAGATTCAGTCTCCGGTTTATATTTCGTCGACCAATCTTTCCTAATTCACATCTTTGGTAAAAAAATTTCTTTTGTAATTCCTTGCATAAGGACTCAGAAAATACCGGATCTCCCCCTACCCCTACACAAGCAAATTGTTGATAAAACTCCAGAATAGCATTTTCTTTTGACCCAATCTTTTTTTTATCTTTTTCATTCGGGAAAGACAAGAAAATCTCAGGGTAACAAACATTATCTAGAATTTCTCTTATATTCGAACCCATAGCTGATGATAGAACTAGAATAGATATTTTTTGTTTTCTACTTACACGGGCCCATATCCTTGCTTTTCTGTCAATTTCTAATTCTGACCTTCCCCCCCAATCCGATATTATAGTACTGGTATAGACAGAAATTCCGTTATGTTCCAATTCTGAACGGTAGTAAATACCAGGACTTTGCAATATTTGGTTGATCACAATTCGGTATATTCCATTTACTATAGAGGTTCCAAAAGAATTCATTATAGGGATGTTCCCAATAAAAACTGTTTGTTCTTGCATATTTCTATCGGTTTTCCAAATTAAGACCGCGGGTACATATAATTCAGAAGAATATGTGAGTGATTCATATACAGCATCTCTTTCTTTTATCAAGGGCTCTACCAATTGATATGTTTCCACAAATAAATGAAATTCAATTTCTTGATCTCTATCTTCAATTTTTGGAAACTTATGAAATTCTTCCGCCAAGCCCTGATTAATGAACCTAAAAAATCCCTCAAATTGTATCTGACTAAATCCAGGTATTGTGGACATTCCTTCATTTCCATTCTGGAGCATCTTAATCTGAAGTTTCCTCTTTATTGAAAAAATCCCATTATTGGCTTAGCTCACTATTCATCGAACCATACCGATCGATCTAGCAATGATGGAATGGGTATTCTGTTTACTGAATCACATAAAATTTTAGCCAACTCTATCCATATATATCATACGTATGAACGGAAGCAAGACAGAGAAATGGAGGGCATTTTTTACGCAAGTTCGAATTTGAGCCAGGTACAAATAGAAAGAAATTCAAATTGATAAAGCATTCCTGGGAAAAAATTCTGTCACTTAGGTTGACGGAGTCTTTTATCGGTATCGGATAAGAAAATTGATCCAATTTCTACCCAATTCTTTTATTATGATATTACGATCAGGGTACAAAAAATAAAAAATAAATGAATTTGGGAATCAATCTGCTCTCTATGAATGAGATAAAAACAGAAGAATCAGGAATAGCATAGAGTTTAACTATTTTTAGCACAAACGCTCAAAAAGTAATTCGCAAATCTTTTTTGGTAGTAGAATTTATAAAATACAATTGAATTGCGTACGTAATACTCATAGGAGTAATCTTTAGGAAGTACATACCGGCACATGCCGATATAGCTATACATATATCGCATCTTTTCTCATAATTGAACTTGGTGCAACATAGGTCAAGTCGCACTCGATCAAAAATCATAATCATAATGTCTATTTTCTATTCATTCGGTATCCACGTATAAAAATTCCAGCTCTGTAGTTTAAACTGTTCTGGGGTTTACATATACACATATAATATTATAATTAATATTAATATTTAGAATATAATATTCTAAAATATAATATTAGAATTTAGAATTGATTATAATTGTAATTGATAATAATTAGTCGTAAATCAATTGGATTTTTCATCCATTAAGGGAATACAAATGGAATTTGGCGACATGGCCAAGTGGTAAGGCGGGGGACTGCAAATCCTTTATCCCCAGTTCAAATCTGGGTGTCGCCTGATCAACAAAAAAAGACTTGGAAGTTTTGAATCCTGCTGATCGAACTTGACAAATTCTTGCCCCGCAAAAGCATAGGCAAGGGACTAGATCTGTCGATACTTGATTTTTAGAACCCGTAGGTCCTATAAAAGACTGTCATCTTTTTTAGAAAAATTTATAAAAATCTGGTTTCTGAGTGTGGCTCAAACAGATACCAATAAATCTGAAGCAATCCAATCTTATTAATGCATTGGTTTGGGCTATTCTGAATTGAACCAAATAAAAGAAATAATGATAATTCATTCTATTCTGGGCATCAGAACTATGAAAATAAGAAGTCGTAAATCTTGGTATCCAAGGATTCCTAAGAGACACTCCATTTTGGTTCCTAAGGTTAAAGATGTGGAAAGAACTGAGCGAGGATACTTTGTATCCAAACTCAGGATAGGCTCTGAGTGCTCAGAAATGAAATCAAAATGGTTATTCTTCTTTTCTTATTTTTTTTTTTTCTTCTATTTCATTATCTATCTTATATCATTATCTATCTTATATATCTTATATATATATAATATAAATATAATAATAATATAATAATATATATAATAATAATATATATTTAAATATATATTTAAATATTGAAATATTTAATTTTCTATTTTTTTTTATATATTTTTATATTTTATTTTATTATTTCCAATTTTCCAATTCTTTAAATTTCAATAGAATCTATTGACTAAGAAATAAAGGACCTTTTTACGAGTGGATTCGTAAAATTGTTTCATCACTAGCCGTAAGTAAGAATCCTATTTTGACTCTGCACCATTGATTCCACTATAATTATGAATTAATAATGGAATAAATACTTCATTTCATAGAGATAAGGGACATCATTCACATGGATATAGTAAGTCTCGCTTGGGCTGCTTTAATGGTAGTGTTTACATTTTCTCTTTCACTTGTAGTATGGGGAAGGAGTGGGCTTTAGAGCTAGGAATATTAATATTACTAATTTAGTACTTTACTGAATAATATAATTCTATCAATTGTGATCGTTTTG